AATTGCGAAATATCTCGTTTGTTGTAACACTTCCTAAAAAACTATTCCATTGGACTAACAATGGGAAGGAAGAAGGCGAGTCGTTCTGCTAATTCCCCATTCTCCAATCAGTCCTTCCCATGGGTTAGTGTCCCACCAAATAATTGGAGGAGTGAAATCCTAATCGAATTCAAAAAAAGCAGTAAGTCCAAGGAAATAAACTAATAAAAAATACGTATTTTTTTTTCGGATTAAACAAAGGGATTCGCAAATAAAAGTGCTAACGCTACAACCAGTCCATAAATTGTTAAAGCTTCCATAAAAGCCAGACTAAGCAATAAAGTACCTCGTATTTTTCCCTCCGCCTCGGGCTGTCTCGCGATCCCTTCTACAGCTTGGCCCGCAGCAGTACCTTGACCAACCCCAGGTCCAATAGAAGCAAGCCCGACGGCCAACCCAGCAGCAATAACGGAAGCGGCAGAAATCAGTGGATTCATGATAAGTTCCTCACACCAAAAAAAGTAAATAGTTAATGATACAATCAACCAATAAATTATGACTTAATTATTCCATCGCTAAGATCTATACAGTCGAAGGAAATAAGAACTCGGAATTGAAGTAATAATATTATTATTGAATCATCAGAACGGCTTCGATATTTCTTTTTTAGTTTTTATTCACAGAATTTTTTTGAATCCATACCATTCTTTTTGAATTTTTCGTTTTTTCTTATTTTCTTGATTGAATCTCTTTATTCAATAGTCACTTTATTTTTTTCATTTAATATTCAATTCACAACTACAAAGGAAATGGAGGGGATTCCATTGGAATTCCTATCTAAATTCACAGTAATAGAGCCGCTTAGATATTACATATATAACTAATTAATATCTAATATTACATATACATGTGTTTCTTGGATAACGTAAATCAACCATTCATATCTTACATTTAATCGGATTATAGAATCATTCTTCGAAACATTCACAAGAGTTGTCTTATACTAATTAGAGTACATACATCTAGTTCGGCCCCCCCTAGCCAATCCATTTTTTTTTATAAATTTGAATTTAGTTTTTTGTAAATCTTTATTTTTTCTTTTTTTACTAGCCGACGCAGGTACAATCAATCTACATGGACAAATTCGTTAGATCGAATCGTTGCATCGAAATAGAAGTATTTGATTGATCTAAGTTCAGGTAATTTATTATTTATTAAAATTATCTTTTGGTCAACCGTTTAATTGGATGAAATCAACTTGAATGGGAATTTTTCTATATAACAATAGCATCTTTTTTAAAATAGCACACCATAATACTATAAGTATTACAATCCTAATTATTATTCAGATTATGATTACTAATATCTAATAATATTGAATATTGGAATTAAATGAACAAAACAATATAAAGATAGTATTCATTGGGGGGGGATAAATAGACCGAACTGGAATTTTAGGAAAAAGATCTTTTCGATCTCTTTCCTTTTTTTTACTTCCCCTTTTGTTTGTTGCAATTCCCTAATACCGCTAATATCTTATTTTTGACTATTACTTCTATACTTTATATAGTTTATATTTATATAATTTATCTATTTATTTTTATATATTATGCTCCTTAAGCAGATTATCTTGATACGCACATATATTGCGTAAGGCTTAAACTAAAAAAAGACTATTTCGAAAACTAGTCAATGATGACCCTCCATGGATTCGCCTATATAAGCCGCAGCTAAAGTTGCAAAAATAAGAGCTTGAATACCGCTTGTAAATAATCCAAGTAACATGACGGGTATAGGAACCACTGAAGGTACTAAAGAAACAAGAACAAGAACTACTAATTCATCAGCTAATATATTTCCGAAAAGTCGAAAACTAAGTGATAGGGGTTTTGTGAAATCTTCTAAAATATTAATGGGTAAAAGGATTGGAGTTGGTTGAATGTATTTACCAAAATAACCCAATCCTTTTTTACTAAGACCCGCATAGAAATATGCTACTGACGTGAGTAAAGCTAAAGCAACAGTAGTATTTATATCATTTGTAGGCGCGGCTAATTCCCCATGAGGTAACTGTATGATTTTCCAAGGTAAAAGAGCACCCGACCAATTCGAAACAAAAATAAATAGAAACAAAGTTCCAATAAAGGGAACCCATGGACCGTATTCTTCGCCAATCTGAGTTTTGCTCACATCTCGAATGAATTCAAGAACATATTCGAAGAAATTCTGACTGTCAGTAGGAATGGTTTGTGGATTACGAACAGCTATAATGGCTGAACCTAATAAGATAGCAATTACAACCCAAGAAGTAATAATTACTTGGGCATGGACTTGAAAACCTCCTATTTTCCAATAGAAATGTTGGCCGACTTCCACACCGGATATATCGTATAAGCCTTTTAGTGTGTTGATATAACATAATAGAACATTCATATTGCCCTCTGAAAAAAAATAGAACTTTAAAAAGAATTATTTTGATTCAACCTTCTCTTTTTTCGACTTGCCTAGTTGACTTATATATATTTGTATACCAATTAATTACATAATATCCCTAGTTACTTGTATCTCTTTTAGGAATCATAACCGATTTCATAAATCTATGGAGTTCCCAAAAGAATTTTTTTATTATTCATTATTAATATGAATCAAGGATTTCGTATATAACTAGAACGACCCTCACAAATTGCAAATACTAATTTGTTAAGAATTAATCGGATTGAAGCTATCGCGTCATCATTTGCTGGGATCGAAATATCAGCGAGATCTGGGTCACAATTTGTATCGATTAAACAAATCGTTGGAATTCCCAAAATCATACATTCTCGAAGAGCCATATATTCTTCTTGCTGATCAACGATTATTACAATATCGGGTAATCCAGTCATATATTTGATCCCGCCCAGATATGTTTGCAAGTGAGATAATTGTCTCTTCAACATAGCTGAATCTCTTTTCGGAAGACGATTGAGTCTCCCCATCTTTTGTTCCGTTCTCAAGTCCCTGAACTTATGAAGTATCGTTTCCGTAGTATACCAATTCGTTAACATACCGCCTAGCCATTTTTTATTAACATAATGACAACGGGCCCTTATTGCAGCCCGCGCTACTGAATCGGCTGCTTTATTTTTGGTACCAACAATTAAGAATTGCTTTCCCCTACTCGCTGTATCAAAAACTAAATCACAAGCTTCTGATAAAAAACGGGCAGTTCTAATAAGATTTATAATATGAATACCTTTACGCTTTGAAGAGATATAAGGTTCCATTCTAGGATTCCATTTACTAGTACCATGACCAAAATGAACTCCTGCTTCCATCATTTCTTCCAAATGGATGTTCCAATATCTTCTTGTCATTTATTTATCCACACCTCCTTTCTTTTTATTAAAAAAAAGAGAGACGAGGTGCCCTGAAATAGAAATAAATAATTGTTCCGATGGAACCTTCGTTTCTACCTCTAACGGATATTGGCCATTGATACACGATTCAAACCATTAATATTAATTTCTTTCTATTCTATTTGTTATTTTATTATCTATTATCTTTATTACTATATACCAAATAAAAATAAAAAAAAAAATGACCGCAAATACAAATAGCTAAAAAGAAAGGGGGTGAATCCGCTCTTAGGAATTATTCAACCCTCGAAATGATTGTCTCAGTGTATCGTGTAAATTCCTTGAAATGAAAAAATCAAATAATTCTCTGTGGTGGAACAAAATATCTCGCATTTCTGCCTCGAATAGTTTATTGTTTTTGGTTTCCAAAGGAATGTTGGTATGTTGCCTTGAACGTTGCACTAATCCGTTGAATCCCGTACCAACGGGTATCATCCCCCCTAGAACAACGTTCTCTTTCAGACCTTTCAACCAATCGATACGACCCCGGAGAGCGGCTTTTGCTAAAACTCGAGCAGTTTCTTGAAAACTTGCTTCGGATATAAAACTTTGAGTATTTAGAGATGCTTTCGTTATTCCCAATAAGATAGCTCGGTAACAGATCGCTTCTTCCAAAGCGCGCCCTGTTCGTTCCGCCCGCAACAATTCAATCAGTTCTCCGGGTGAAAAAACATTAGACATTCCCTCTTCTGAAACCAACACTTTTGATGTTATTTGACGCACAATAATTTCTATATGTCGATTATGAATCTGCACCCCCTGAGATCTATAAACTTTTTGGATCTTATTAACCAAAGAGATACGCCCTTGCACTATAGTTAGCTCAGCACCAATCAAGAATCTCCAAGGAATTCCAATAATTTTTGTTATACTCTTGTTCCAACCCTCAATTCTCTTTTCTAGGTTCATCGATATTGAATCAATCGAACGCACTTCTAACACTTGTTCCACTTTTGGAAGACCTTGCGTTATATCCCTAGATCTCGATTTTTCATATATAAATGTAACTAATGTATCTCCTTCGTAAAGGATTTCTCCATAATGGCCATGAACGGTTGCTCCCGGAGTGGCCAAATAAGCTTTAGCTGATCTTATTACTACAGAGTCAATTTGAACAATTAGAACTTGACCCGATTTTAAGTGCGGTCCGTTTTTGGCTATACATAAATTTTCACAAATAAACTGCCCAAGGCTAATTATTCTAGACGCTTCTTCACAATAATTATGATGGAGAAAATTCCAATTCAAATTGAATGGATTCAAAACGATGTTACCGCGCGGATCGGGATTATTATAAATAGAAACCCTACCATTTTCATCCATTAAATAATATTTAAGCACTTGAAAAGTCTGTTTGAAATTGTCAAGTTGTAAATATTTAGTTACCGAGATCTGATTATAAGTTATTAAATGGTAAAATGAATAAAAATGCGCAATTTGAGGGGTTCTTCCTAATCCTAAAGGTCCCAAGGAATTCCTAATTGGAATTAGACTATCTCTTTTCATTGATTCTTTTTTTATTACATCATTGTAATATTTTACATCGTTGAATGGACCCATTTGAAAACAATTAGATGATGACAAAATTATAAAAGATTGGCATTCCTTATTCCTCTTCAACAA